AGGATCTTCCGCTGCACGGATTTCCTGGGAAACGAAGTCATAGGCACGTAGGTTCAGAGCCAAGCCAACTACGCCAATAGCACTCATCCATAAACCGGTGACGGGTACAAATAGCATAAAGAAATGTAACCAACGTTTATTGGAAAAAGCAACACCAAAGATTTGGGACCAAAAGCGGTTAGCAGTGACCATTGAATAAGTTTCTTCAGCTTGAGTTGGGTTAAAAGCGCGGAAGGTATTTGCACCATCACCATCTTCGAATAGAGTGTTTTCTACGGTAGCCCCATGGATAGCACATAGCAGAGCTGCGCCTAATACTCCGGCAACTCCCATCATATGAAATGGGTTCAACGTCCAATTATGAAATCCTTGGAAGAAAAGGATGAATCGAAATATAGCTGCTACGCCAAAACTAGGCGCAAAGAACCAACCAGATTGTCCCAGTGGATAAATAAGGAATACAGAAACAAAAACAGCGATTGGACCAGAGAATGAAATTGCATTATAAGGCCGCAATTGAACAGACCGAGCAAGTTCAAATTGACGTAACATGAAACCTATTAGTGCAAAAGCCCCATGGAGAGCGACAAAAGTCCACAAACCACCTAATTGACACCAACGAGTAAAATCGCCTTGTGCTTCTGGGCCCCATAGTAGCAACAAAGAGTGTGCTAAACTATTGGCAGGAGTGGAAACCGCCGCGGTTAAGAAATTGCAACCTTCCAAATAGGAGCTAGCCAATCCATGGGTATACCAAGAAGTTACAAAAGTAGTCCCTGTAAACCAACCCCCTAAAGCGAAATAAGCACAAGGAAAGAGCAATAGGCCGGACCATCCTACAAAAACGAAACGGTCCCTTCGTAACCAGTCGTCCATAATATCAAATAGATCATTTTCTTCTTTAGTAACTCTACCAAGGGCTATAGTCATAGTGATCCTCCTATTCAATTACTTCAACCATTTCCGAGCACCTCATATTACTTCCAGGGCATACGATAGTTTGATTATCTTTGGACGATTTCTTTCTCGTTCAATGCCCTTTTTCAATGGTCTCGAAGATAGAAATTTTGTATTTTTATCTATGGGGTCACAACCAAGGTCGTACGAATTTCATTCCATTAATTTTTCTTAAGAAATAAAGAAATAAACATTTGAATTCAGCATTCTTAAGAAATAAAGAAATAAACATTTGAATTCAGCATTATTCCATGATTCCTATTTCAAAGCCTATCTTTTAAGGAAAAAATAATCCCTCTTTTCTCATTCGTTCTCTATTGCATGGGTGGAAGAACAAAAAGAAAAAATAGGATTCTGAAAAAAAAAATAAAGATATTGAAAAGAAAAATTGACTTTTGAAACTCTTTTTCTGTGTAACGGAAAAGAGTTGTGATTTATTCTTATTCCTATAGAATGTCTAGTAACAAGAATATGAAATCGTAAATAGTGAAAAATTCTTGCGCGATCTAAGTCTAAGGAAATAAAAAAAATCCGCTTATACACCAATTTCATTCACATCGAATTTATATATCAGAATAGCGGATAGAGGCATCATCCAAGGGGTCAGGTCTACTTACTTTATCTTTCTTTCCAATTTTATTGTGGGTTTACTAGGAGCCTTTTTTGCTTTGTGGATAAATAAAAAAAAAATAATTTTTATAACCTGCTTGTTTTATTCTAACAAATCCTATATGGAATTGCTCGCGGAAGAGAAAATATATCTGATTGTCTCTCATGTCAGCCCAGCCCATATTGAATTTGAGAAAGAAAAAACAAGAATTTTCTTCTTTTTTTTATTATTATTAACATTAAGAAAAAAGAATATAATTAAAATGGAATTGGCAATATAATTTTTATGCACTTTTGAAATGAAAGAAAAAGTAAGGATTTTTTGCAATCGTTATTTCTTGCCTCTGTCATATCACGAAAACCTTTCGATTTGGAACGGGGAGAGATGGCTGAGTGGACTAAAGCGGCGGATTGCTAATCCGTTGTACAATTTTTTTGTACCGAGGGTTCGAATCCCTCTCTTTCCGCCCCCTCGGATCATTTGGGACTTTCAAATTGTAAGGAATTCTGACCCCCGGATTTTCTCATAGATAAATGTCCGAAATAAATCCAATTTGTAAGAAAAAATTCCCCAAAATTTTGGATTTTTACTCCTCACGCCCGGGATTACGTCCTGGGTCATTAGATAAGAATCCAAAGATAAAGAGGGAAACAAAGAATATAACTACTGTATAAACTAAAAGTTTGAGCGTAAGCATTACATAATCTCCAAGATTTTTTTTGTTAAGGAATAGATTACCCATTTTTCCTTACCACACAGATCCACTAGGATGGGTTTTGTTTATTTTGAGACCTCAAAATGCAAAAATAAATTAAAAAAAAATTGCAAGAATTACTTTCTAATAAGCACTCTTATCAATATCAAAAATTTGTTTAGGTATTGTGTGGGTACCTAAAGGTACCTGCTCAACAACGTAGGCGCAGGGGGTAGAAAGGCTGATCCAAATTTATTGCTGCAGCTATACATTCAATGTAGAAGAATTTGAATTTTAGAATCGAAGGTTCATAATATAAGACTTCTCGGCTCTTATCCATTTTTTTTATTTTTTTGGAATAAATACATCATTCAATTTGACAGACAGAACAGAAAAGATTTCATCGAAAACTTACAGCAGCTTGCCAAACAAACGCTAATAGAAAAAAGAGTACAGGTATGACAGGCATAACATCCACGATTGGGTTGAAAATGGCATAAGCTTCGGGTAATTTGGCGAAGAAAAAGCTAATCGGACAAAGAACAGAATTCAAACAGATACAGGTAAAATTCACTATATTAGGCATAACAAGCATTTCGTTCTTGTAGAGTAGAGTAGATAATAGGATTTTGATTGAGTTATTTTTCTAAGGGAAAAAAGCAAAAGAAAAGGTGGATTCTAAATCCTTTTTTCTTCGGATTTTCCCAGACACAAAATACCTCCTTGTATTCGCATTCTCAAATGAGAATGGAAGAAATTCGACTTTCATATAATATCTTAATAGAATTGCATGTAATGATCAATGCATTTTTTGGATTCTATATTATCCGCATGTCTAGAATCCTAGCAAGAAAATATCCCTCGTTTTTTAGGTAATTGAAGTGGGATTGACGAATAATATATAAAAATACTAGTGTTTATTAGTATCGCATAAAACGAAATGGGGCGTGGCCAAGTGGTAAGGCAGCGGGTTTTGGTCCCGTTACTCGGAGGTTCGAATCCTTCCGTCCCAGATTCTTTCTGATGAAGCGGAAGATAGAATCGTATTCTTCCCTGCACGACACAAAAAAAAGTTTATTAAAGAGAATAATTATCTTTTAGGAACTCGTAGATTAGATACATTTCAAAGCATTCAGTTTCTTTCTCAGAAAATAAAAAAATCAAGTATCAAGTCAAGTCCAGTCAAATTTAATATCTTTATTTTCATGAAAATTTTTGTCTATCAGGCACATTCAGGATATGCCCCTACTACTCATTACTCACTATGTGTTTTGAAATTTGAACTTCTTAGATAAACTTTATGCTCCGTATCTATGAAGTGGGAATTCTTATAGGATACATTTGACACCCAATATGAAAGAAGTATCCCCCTATTTCTTTTTTTTTTTTTTTTTGATTTCTTTTTTTNNNTATCTTTATTTTCATGAAAATTTTTGTCTATCAGGCACATTCAGGATATGCCCCTACTACTCATTACTCACTATGTGTTTTGAAATTTGAACTTCTTAGATAAACTTTATGCTCCGTATCTATGAAGTGGGAATTCTTATAGGATACATTTGACACCCAATATGAAAGAAGTATCCCCCTATTTCTTTTTTTTTTTCTTTTGAGTTCTTTCTTTTACCTACAAGAAAGAATGCTATTAAGTAAAAGGAAAGACCTTAATTTTACTTTACAAAAAAAAATTTCTTTCTTTTGTTATTCGAGTCGAAGAAGTATGAGAATTTTATAACTACCCCAAAACTACCAATCTTTTCATTGGCATAGCTTATTTCGTTAATAGTTAATTGTTTTTGGTACCAAAAATATATTAATGAATTAAATTTATTCAACTGGAGGTTGAGAGTTTATTTGTTGGGGAAGAGTCGATCCTTCTCATTTCAGAATTGATCATCTCGAGTTCTCTGTTGAGAATGGAAATTCAATAATAAATAAGTCTTAAGCAAACTATTTTCTTCCTCTTTTTCGAACTATGTTTCATTCATATGATAGAATATGAGTTTAAATAAATTGGATCTTTGCAGAGTGTTCCCCATAAATACTTATTTCTTTTATCCAAATTTCTCCATAGATAGCAAGTTTAAATTTGGATAGAAAAGCAATGACTATTCATGATTCCTTCCATATTGGATCAATTCTCGATACCTTTTTGCAATGAAATTAGAGGAATGTTATGGTAAAACTTCGTTTAAAACGATGTGGTAGAAAGCAACGTGCGACTTGAAGGACATGATCGATTGTGGATTTTGCTATCCATCATTTTCCATAGTAATGAAAATGCTCTTGGCTCGACATAGTCTGTTCTATTCGTCCCGAACCTAATTTGCGCTGGGTTGTTTGTAAGTCAATAGTACACGATGGAGCTCGAGAAGACAGAATTTCTTTTTTATCAAGGGAAAGAATCTAGGGTTAGTGAAAACTAATAAATTAGGCCAACTTTGTAAGTCTATCCATAGAAATCAAAAAAGAAAAAAGTCCAATTTTGGAAGATTGGAAAGATTAAAAGTCTATCTGAATCAATTGTTCATATTTGATTTCTATAGAATAGAAGAGTGAAATGCTTTATCGAAGGAAATAAGAAAAAAGAAAGGGTATGTTGCTACTCTTTTGAAAGAAAAAAGAATAGGAATTCCCGAAGTAATGTCTAAACCCAAGGATTTCACAAATCAAAGATAAAGGATTCCGGAACAAGTAAACACAATTTTCAACCGTCTCAACAATAGAATTAGATCAGAATAAGGAATAAAAGTCAATTTGTTCGAGATGAGATAAAGAAAATAGTTTAGAGACGACTCAAAAAATTTCGAAGGGTTTTTGAAGTCTGTTAGTCAAAATTAGCCAACTTGAGTCCTGAGTATAAATGAAATATGTTTTTTCTTTTCTTTAAGGAAATTCATGCAAGTCATAATCTAATTTCTATCTACTTGTATTATAGACAGAAATTAGAATCATTTTCTCGAGCCGTATGAGGAGAAAACCTCCTATACGTTTCTAGGGGAGGGGTTGTTTATCTACATCTATCCCAATAAGCTATCTATCGAATCGTTGCAATTGATGTTCGATCTCGAAGAGAAGGAAGAGATCTTCAAAAAGTGGGTTTTTATGATCCAATAAAGAATCAAACTTGTTTAAATGTTCCAGCTATTCTCTATTTCCTTGAAAAGGGTGCTCAACCTACAAGAACTGTTTATGATATTTTAAGGAAGGCAGAATTCTTTAAAGATAAAGAAAGAACTTTGAGTTAATTGAAGAACTAAATGAATAAAAAAGTAGGAGAGGGTCGCTGGTACCCCTTAATTATTTAGACACAATTTGCCTCTTTCTTAGTCCTATTTTTTTTTTTGCTGCATTTATGTCGTGCCAATCCAACAAAAGTCTTTATTTTATTTCCTTTTTGTATCTAAGTATTCTATTTCCATTGACAAAGGTCTATTGAACAAATAGAATTTGTAGATAGCTGGGTCTCTTTATCGTCACTCCATATTAGGTATTTCTGTCTACACTTCGCTCAAATAATAGGGTTGCCCCCCTTGCATGTACTTTCAGAGACGTAGAAGATTTTTTTATTTCGATTGTATCTAAGAAATCCTATTTTATCTGGGTTGCTAACTCAATGGTAGAGTACTCGGCTTTTAAGTGCGACTATGATCTTTTACACATTTGGATGAAGCAACAAATTCGTCCGAACTCTCCCATATTAGGTATTTCTGTCTACACTTCGCTCAAATAATAGGGTTGCCCCCCTTGCATGTACTTTCAGAGACGTAGAAGATTTTTTTATTTCGATTGTATCTAAGAAATCCTATTTTATCTGGGTTGCTAACTCAATGGTAGAGTACTCGGCTTTTAAGTGCGACTATGATCTTTTACACATTTGGATGAAGCAACAAATTCGTCCAGACTCTTGGTAGAGTCTAGAAGACCGCGACTGATCCTCAAAGGTAATGAATGGAAAAAATAGCATGTCGTAATAAAATCAATTTCTTTTTTTTTTTTTGTTGAATAAAAAATTTCCTATTTTCCGGGTCTAGTGAATAAATGGATAGAGCCTGGCTCTAATTCTGGTAAAATAAAAAGCAACGAGCTTAACTTCATAATTGGAAGGATTCCCCGATCTAATTAGACGTTAAAAATACATTAGTGCCTGATGCGGGGAAAGGTTAGGTTTTCCTATGAGTGGACCCTTTACTTTTTTTTTTTAGAAATCCTAATTATTTTTGATTATGGATTGAAAAGGGATGTTATGAATTGAATGTGTAAAAGAAACAGTATATTGATAAAGAAACTGTATTCCAAAGTCAAAAGAGCGATTGGCCTGCAAAAATAAAAGATTAGTTCTTGTTTGTTTTGTAATTAGAACAAACATAAACTAATTGGATAGAAAAGGAGCGGAAAAAGATCTATGGATTAGACTCCCTTTCTTTCCAGGGTTTGTATTATGCAACACCTTGTTTTGACCATATTGCACTATGTATCATCATTTGATAAACCGAGAAATGCTTTTTTTCTCTGATTCAAGTAGAAATACAAATGGAAAAATTCGAAGGGTATTCAGAAAAACAGAAATCTCGTCAACAATACTTTGTCTACCCACTTCTCTTTCAGGAATATATTTATGCATTTGCCCATGATTGTGGATTAAATGGTGCCGAACCCGTGGAAATTTTTGGTTGTAATAACAAGAAATTTAGTTCACTACTTGTGAAACGTTTAATTATTCGAATGTATCAGCAGAATTTTTGGATTAATTCGGTTAATCAGCCTAACCAAGATCGATTGTTGGATCACAGCAATTCTTTTTATTCTGAGTTTTATTCTCAGATTCTATCTGAGGGGTTTGCAATCGTTGTAGAAATCCCACTCTCGCTAGGGCAACTATCTTGTCCGGGAGAAAAACAAATACCAAAATTTCAAAATTTACAATCTATTCATTCAATATTTCCCTTTTTAGAAGACAAATTTTTGCATTTACATTATCTATTACATATAGAAATACCCTATCCTATCCACTTAGAAATCCTGGTTCAACTCCTGGAATACCGGATTCAAGATGTTCCGTCTTTGCATTTATTGCGATTCTTTCTCAACTATTATTCGAATTGGAATAGTCTTATTACTTCAATGAAATCTATTTTTATTTTGAAAAAAGAAAATAAAAGACTATTTCGATTCCTATATAACTCTTATGTATCAGAATATGAATTTTTCTTGTTGTTTCTTCGTAAACAATCTTCTT